TTGCTTCGACAATTCAAAAGTCGGAGAAGGCTTTTTACTAATGAATCGATAGTCAAAATCATTCCATCCGGGATCCCTTACTCTATCAAAGCGTCGGATTTCTAAATTCTCATAGGGCCCCCCCGGAATTCCTTCTAGAGCCTGTTGAATAATTTTGATAGATTCTGTCATTTCACCGATTCGTACTAAATAACGAGCTAATGAATCTCCCTCTTTTTGCCATTGGACTTCCCAAGCGAATTCGTCGTAACACTCATAATGATCAACTTTACGAAGATCCCATTGTATTCCAGAAGCTCGTAGCATTGGTCCCGACAAACCCCAATTTATTGCTTCCTCTTCGCCAATAATGCCGACTCCTTCAACCCGTTCTAAAAAAATAGGATTCCGTGTAATAAGCTTTTGATATTCAGAAATCGCTGTTAAAAAATAATCGCAAAAATCCAAACATTTATCTATCCAGCCATGAGGTAAATCAGCAGCGACTCCTCCGATACGAAAATAATTATGCATCATTCGCATACCGGTGGCAGCTTCGAATAGGTCATATATCAATTCTCTTTCTCGAAAAATATAGAAGAAGGGGGTCTGTGCGCCAATATCTGCCATAAAAGGGCCAAGCCATAACAAATGCGAAGCTATACGACTTAACTCCAACATAATGACTCTGATATAGCTGGCCCTTTTAGGCACTTGAATATTGCCTAACTGTTCTGGTGCATTTACAGTTATTGCTTCTGTGAACATAGTAGCTAAATAATCCCAACGTGTTACATAAGGCAAATATTGTATAATTGTTCGGTTTTCTGCAATTTTTTCCATCCCTCTGTGTAAATAACCCAATATTGGTTCACAGTCAATAACATCTTCACCATCTAGAGTAACAATGAGTCGAAGAACACCATGCATTGATGGGTGGTGAGGTCCCATATTGACTATCATGAGGTCTTTTCTTGGAGCTGGTACAGTCATAGTTTTTTTCCTGATTCATTCTTCCATGAATTGCTGAAAGCGAAAAGAAGTTCATCAAAATTTAAGCGAATCAAAGGCAAAATGACTCTTCAAATTAACGAGTTTTTTTCTCCAACTGGTCGAGTAATTCTTTGAATTCTTTATAATGGACTCTAGTTTTTTTTTTCTCCAACTGGTCGAGTAATTCTTTGAATTCTTTATAATGGACTCTAGTTTTTTTTGACAAATAAGCCAGCAGCCGTTGACGTTTTCCCAGAATTTTACACAGACCTCTCTCAGATAAATAGTCTTTTTTGTGCAATTGCAAATGTGAAGTAAGTCTCTGTATCTTATTGGTGAAATTAACTATTTGAAATTCAACAGACCCTCTGTTTTCTTTGTTTTCCTCTTGCGAAATAATTGAAAGAAATGAATTTTTGACCATAAAAGAATTTTTCCCTCCCCTTTTGACAGATATGAATTTTATTGATCCGTAAGAATAATGCCAGAAATTTGAATGTAGTATACACAACAATCGGAATTTCTGGCATTATTTTGACTGAGTTTCTCAATTAAGCAATTTTGAATTTGATTCGGATAGTGATTCAAAAGGATGGTACATTTTTACACTCACAAAAGCGAATAGTTTTTTAGTACGAAGATTCTGTTGATTTATTTCTAGATCTAATTAATTTGTCATTAACTTAGTATCACAGTATCCTATGATGGAAGACAGGGCAAATGTGCATCTGGTTGCTTGCATATAACATATATGGTACAGAATAGATAGGAAAAATGTACCATCACCGAATTTTGAATCGTGGATACATATAGATCCTTAACATACTGAAACGGCTCCCATTATTGGTATCAAACCAATAGCGATTCATACAAGCTAAATCTTCTAATCGAAAATTAGGCCAAAGAAAGAACTTGCGTTTAATTAATTCATTTTTCTCTCTATCAAGGTGTTTACTTTCATCCAAAAATTGACCCCAGCTTTTTATGTTGTTCTCCTCGCAAAATACTGGATTTCTAGCCAGAGCATTCCTATTCTTTAAATTGTAATTTAAAGAATTATAAAATCTCATTATCATGTTCTGCTTGCAAAATACTGGTCTACCCACACCATTCCCATTCTTGAAATTTAAAGAATTGAGAATTCTCAATTCTCTACGCCGTCTAGACGATAAAATCATTTCAGGAACAAGCAAATCAAAATGATCCTTATCAACATCTTTTTGTTTTCCGTATCTTTGATTAGTTTGTTGCTTACTCTTATGAACTAATGAAATACGTATGGCTTGATACATAAGAAATTCTTCCAGATCTTTTAGAGAGGAAGTTAATAGGGGTTGGAACGTTATCCAACCGCATTCCACCCAGTTAAACAGAGTAGCCTCATCCCAATAATGCTGGAAAAATCTGTCTGCCGGTATATCTCCCAGTTTTAAATAGGTTAAAAACCTTCGTTTACGTTGTTTTACCCCTTTTGTGTTAAGCGCCATCTGCATTACGCCCAGCCGCTCGAGGTGATCCGCCGCAACTCGCGAATCGACGTGGATGCTACAACCCAAATACTTCGCGTCAAGGTCCACGAAACTTACTAGCCCCGGCGAGTCACTCTGGTATTGTGTTTTTTTTTTACTGAACCCTTTTTCATAATCTTCTCTAATAACTTCTTGGATGTCTTCGATGTCGATGTCTTCGATGTTTTGACTAACATTTTCTTTTCCTTTCGTTGCTTTTCCTTTCGTTTCTTTTCCTTTCGTTTCTTTTCCTTTCGTTGCTTTTCCTTTCGTTTCTTTTCCTTTCGTTTCTTTTCCTTTCGTTGCTTTTCCTTTCGTTTCTTTTCCTTTCGTTTCTTTTCCTTTCGTTGCTTTTCCTTTCGTTTCTTTTCCTTTCGTTTCTTTTCCTTTCGTTGCTTTTCCTTTCGTTTCTTTTCCTTTCGTTTCTTTTCCTTTCGTTTCTTTTCCTTTCGTTTCTTTTCCTTTCGTTTCTTTTCCTTGACTAACATTTTCTTCTTCTTCTTCTTCTTCTTCTTCTTCTTTTCCTTGGAAATTTAAAAGAAGTAACTTCATAGGTCTAAGCCACGGTTTCCGTTGATATTTCTTCTTACGTAGCATAAATTCTGGGAAGAACCAATCTTCCTGATTCGAATCTTCCTCATTCGAATTCGCTCTGGGTGCCTTTAAGATTTCTTCATTCATTCCCATCCAATTAAAAAAGCTTTTTTTGTCTTCTTTGATTTCTGGATCTTCTTTGAGTTCTGGATCCTTTTCGATTTCTGGATCCAAGAGCATGTTTGGAAGGATATCATAAATAAGACCTCTAGGCTTAGGCTCAATCGCAAGTCTTTTTTTATTCTCATTCTCAATTATTTCATCTTCATCAATTATTTCCGACTTCTTAGTCTCAATTATTTCAGAATTCTCATTCTCAATTACTTCAGAATTTGGAGTCGCAATTATTTTCGAATTCTTAGTCTCAATCTTAGTATTTGTATTATGGTTAGGGTCGATCTTTTTCCCGGCCTCCAAATTGACTAGATATTTTTCGAAAACCGTCCAACTAAAGTTCATATATTTTCTTTCAGGTTTTTTCTTTCGCATTTTTTTCAGAGACATAGAAACCGTGTCTCGATAATTGTCTAGAGAATTCTTGTCTAGATAAACCACGTTGTCTAGATAATCCTTGTAATACTCCCTTTCTAGATAAAGCTTGCCTAGATAATTCTCGAAATAAAAAACCGACGACAAAACCCCCTTGTCTCGAAAATAGTATAGCACCTTCTTGTCTAGTAGAGAATCTAGTAGAAAAGCCCTGAAAAAAAGCAGGTCTCGTAGAGACCTTCGTAGAGAAGACCTGACATAAACCATGTTTTTAAACTTGTCTATAAAACTCTTGTCTCGATAATCCGGGTAAAAATCCCGGGAAAAATACTTGTGATAATCCTTGTCTACATCAGTCTTGTCTAGATAATTGTATAGATAAGTACTGTCTCGATAAAGCTTGTCTAGAAAGTTCTTGTCTATTATAGAATCCTTGAAATAAGTCTTGAAAAGAATCTCCTCTGGTATATCAAATAAGTCGATCTCTTGGCTCTTATTTACTTGTAATGGCAATTTTGAAATAGAGGAGTCCTTCTTAGTTTCAGAAGAAATGTATTTATATGCTAAAAGATCATATTTATAGTTTTTCTTAAACTTAGTTTTTTGATTTCTTACTAATGAATATACTTCAGAATCATCTTGTTTTTTTAATGGGTCTTTTGAATCTCCTTTATTTAAATCGTTATTTTGAGGCGTATGGCGTCGTTTGAGTGCGCCTATTTGCGCCCAATGAAACTTAGATAAATTGTAGTGAGACTGACCTCTTAACCAGTTTTTCCATGGATTCGTTCCAAAATTTCGAAGTTTCTTATGCTTTAATTCGGAATGAAATAGTCCCTGTCTTTCAAAAGAATCCTTTATTGCAGTCTTAAGAAAAAAAGACGTTCCGCGATATTGAAGAACAGATCTTAACTTATCACTAACTAGGGTTTGTGATAATTTGTAAAATACATATGCTTGTGACAGGGAAGATAAATTTGGCAAGGAAGCAAATTTCGGAACAATCTGTGATTTCCGCTTATTTATATTTTTTATAGTCGAACTATTTGTTTGAGTATTGGAAATGTCTTTCTCAAAAAATTTTTTTGTTAAATTGATTCTAGAAATCTTAATTATACATAGAAAGATATCTAGGTATATTTTGTATATTTTTTCAATGAAAATTTTTTGAAAATAATTCCATTTACTTATTAATCGAACATTTCTTCTTTTGAAAATTTTCCAAATATTTTTTAGATTATTATTTTGCTTTTTGTTGTTAGGACTATTATTTAGTCCTGGAGTTAATTTTTGTTTTTCTTTTGTAATTCTTTCTATTTGATTTTTGATTGTGCTTGTTGTATTAATCAGATTTTGTATTTGTTCTTCTGAATTTGTAGAAGCTATAGATCGAATTTGACTAAATGATTCATTAATTATCTCATTGCTGATTATAGAATCTTTTTCTTTTTGAGTTTCACTCGATTCATCTACTCCTATCCCTTTCCATATTGAATATTTTTTGATTGTTTGCAAAATTGTGCTTGTTAGACCTAGAACCCTTTCTTTAAGCCGTTTTATGCTTTCTTTAAGCCGTTTTATGCTTTCTTTAAGCCGTTTTATGCTTTCTTTAAGCGGTTTTATGCTTTCGTTAAACCGTTTTCTGAGTTCTTGTGGGTTGCTTAGAAGGCGAAGAAGAATTTTATTTCTGTTTGGGTCGAAAAAAAATCTTATAAATCGCAAGGCCCTCCCTTTCAATTTTGCTTCTGCTAATCTTTGAATTTTGTTGCATAGTTCGTTAAAAATGGGCCCAAAAAAAATGGAAAAGGAACGGTCGGATCGGATGGTACCCCAAGGAGAGTCAGCTAGTCCCACCAAAGCCCTTATAAAAGCATAATCGTGGGTTAGCCTTTTTCTATCATCCGCTGTGTGCCAAGGTTTCAACTCTAAAGGCCATAAAACTTTGATCTGAAGACCGTAGTCCAACCACTCCTCCGGAAAGTTACTCATGCATATGGGGCCTATAGCAAAACCGTCATCGTTGCATAAAAGATGAGTCTCGTTTTCCCAGTCCTGTCTATCCTCAGCCCACTCGGGCTCCTGCAAAAATAAGATACGACCAATATTTTTAGCTATTATCGCTAAAGGCAATGCAATATATTTTCTAAAATAGGAGTTATAAAGTAATATGATACTTCTGACTCCTAGCCCATAATAAAGCTCCTCCCATGAATCTATTGCATCCATCCTATACAGCTCTTCGTCGGGGTCTAGGTCTTTTTTCCATTTTGTCCCTTCTGGCAATGCTTTTCTTTTTTGTTCGTCTATCATCCTTTGTATCTTCCTTTTTATCTTCCTTTTTGTCTTCCTTTTTGTCTTCCTTTTTGTCTGTTCTTTCTTAGGTCCCTTAAGAGTGAAAAGGTCCCCTTTTTTGCTTCCAAACCTATGCATCAAATTTTGCATTTTCAAAACAAGGGGTTTCACTACCCAAAAAGAATGAGACAGTCTACTTGGTAAGAAGCCCAAAAAAAGAGGGGAATGCGGAAAGTTTTCACACATTCTTACAATAACTCCGTGTTTACGCCTTAGGGGGACCGAAACACCTCTGATTTCATCCTGATGCCAAAATTGCTTGCGCACCACTTTCAAAGTGGGCTTATACATGTCCTTAATAACCAGGGGTTCCCCGCTTATATCCGCGGCGTAGCTGCCAACGTGAGTATGAGAAAGGCTTTTCGCATAGGCACTACTATAAGGGTCTCCCCCACTCTTGATTAAATCCGTCACAACCTTCTCATTAATCTCTTTAGCAATCGCCGCATCAATATTATCACTCTGTGCGTCAAGCGCTTTGATCAATTCCTTTTGAAAAGTCACATTAAAAAGAAGATCATATTTGTATCGTGCTGAAAAAATATCAAAGCAGTCATCATCTCCCCGCTCGGTCACAAAGGGTTCGTCCAGGTCGTATAAAACCTCGCGGAGTAATACGTATCCCCAGCGAAGGACGGGTTTTTTGATGCGCTTTTGTCCCACACGTATTCCCCTTTTATAAGTCTTTATTTGCTGTCGCTTTTTTTTTTTTCGCTGGTTCAAATCAATGCTTCCCCCCCTTTTTTCCGAAGGCTTAGAAAAAAATTTTGCCAAAGGATTATAATATAATTTTCCTTCTGCTCTTAGTTTTAGTGTTTTACTTTTTAGTATCGCGAACATTCTCTCTTCATATTTTGGGGACTCGTACATGCAACCTGGCAAAAGGGTCTCATGAATTTGATTTAGAGCAAGGATTTGCTGAAGTTGAGATTTTGTAGGTTCATCGTCGATTCTTTCACGAGATTTCATTGCATTTTTTTTTCTTCGACGAGATTGCATGGCATTCTGGACTTTTTCACGAGATTGCACGGCATTCTGGACTTTTTCCCGAGATTGCATGGCATTTTTTTTTCTTCCACGAGATTTACGAGATTGCATTGCATTTTTTTTTCTTCGACGAGATTGCATTGCATTCTTTTTTCTTCCACGAGATTTACGAGATTTCATTATTGCAGATTTAATTGCATTGGAGACTTTTTTATGAAATTGACCCAATTGAAGACGTGCCCTTTCTTTCCTTAGACGTGCTTCTTCGCGTAGACGTGCCTGTTCTTCTGCGCGTAGACGTTCCTCTTTTTCCTTTTTCTCCTGTTCTTTGCTTTTCGGTGCCTTTTCTTCGCTTTTCTCCTTTTCTTCGCTTTTCTCCTTTTCTTTGCTTTTCTCCTTTCCTTCGCTTTTCTCCTTTCCTTCGCTTTTCTTCTTTTCTTCTTCTTTCTTCTTTTCTTCTTCTTTCTTCTTTTCTTCTTCTTTCTTCTTTTCTTCTTCTTTCTTCTTTTCTTCTTCTTTCTTCTTTTCTTCGGGATCCATCATTCGTTCGGGCAACTTTTTGATTCTTCCACGAGAGGGCCCATTCAACAAAGGATCA